AAGCTTATCATAAAGGGCTTCAACAAGGGGTTTTATTCGTTCTTTGAGCAAAAAGATAAAGATCGGATAGATTCGAACCGCAATTGCAAAGGTCATAACTACTATGCCAGCCCAAATCATGATCTTCACCAACTTGGATTTGGTTCTCTCGCGAAAATCGCGAGTTGCAGAGATGAGAACCATGAAAAGCAAGATCCCGAATAAGAAAACAGAAACCGAGGAAACCACAAGAGTGAAGACTAGTAGAGTCTCATCTTTTGTCATTCTTTGCTCCTTTTTCACTCAATGATTCATTCGAATTTCCCAACCAAAAATTCTATATGTCTATTCTATGATATTTCTATATATATAGAATATGATATCTAATATGACACCCGATTTGTCAAAGGGATTGGATTGGTGACTTACCCATTCAGTGACTTTGGCACTGGACGTTCCAAAAACGGGTACTATCGGATCGGGTGAATTAGAGAATAGACAGGGGTCTGTTGGCATTTCAGCTTCTCTTCTCCTTTCAGGGCCTATCCGAAAGAGAATCCAGGACCTCTTGGTCCTGAATATCAGAATAGGACGAACGAACCGGCCTCCGCGGATATCTTTGCTTCGGAACAAAACAATTAGCATTAGGCTTGGTCAACTGGAATGTGTATTATCCATATGGGAGATCTTCCAATCGAGAAGATCCATCGATCTGAGACGAAGAGAAAGGGCCAATTTTCTTTACTTATTCAGTTAAACCAAGGATTCGTTATGGAAGCAGATAGCAACAACCATTTCATCAGACATGCGTATTTTTGATTATCCGGTGGATTTACACAGTTTCATTAATGCAAATTGTTTGATGTAGTTAGTACTCAGGTTGTTCGACGCTCAAGAATTCTTATTTAGGCAGTTCATATCATCATACATAGTGTTTTGATCTAAGATTGCAATTCTTCCATGTTTCCGCAGTAGCATATTGTTCCATGGAGCTAGGGTCCAAAATAGGAATCAACAAGTGTTTCCACGACTCTACCGCCCGGCCAATCCTGTTCCACTGAATCCCCTCCCTTTTTCATGGCCACATATCTTTACGGCTAAGGAGTGGGAAATCTTTCTCCTGTTACACAAATCAAATGTTTCATTTCATCCGGGAAAAGCCACCTCTTTCTCCACAAACAATGTCTTTGTCATTTGATCCAGGAGCCTTCCGTTAGATAGGAACAGCTTTGCTAAATACTGAGAACTCTCGGATAGAGTATTAGAATGAAAAGACCATTAATTATATAAGGAAGAACCCAGGGTTCTAGCCCATTCCCATTCCTAAATCAATAATTCGTAGTGCTTTTGCCTTTCTTGCGTACTCCTGGTGAACCGGTTGCTAGCCATATGTTTAGGAGGCTTTTTTCTCCAGGTACTGGTACTAAGCCGCTTTGCCATCTCTTCATCTTCATCCGCAAAGAATTCTCGACGTGAAAACACAGAGACAAAGGCCTGATCTTTGAATAGGAAAAAGAATGGATCCGAAGGGTCCCAAATCAATTGGCTTATTCGAAAAAAGCCTTCTTCTTTGAAAGATATATCTCGTGTCTGGTACTGCATTGTTCCACTCTGCAAGAAGTCCGAATCAGTCTCTTGCACCTCCTCCTTTTTATGATAAATATACCAGAAATAATTCGAATAAATAGCAGTCTCTGACAACTCATCCTCTTTAATCTGCTTGGACCCGCTCCAATACCCATAGGAAAATCCCCAGTCATATTCAGCGTACCTGTCCCTGCAATCAAATAGATTGTCCCAAGGGCCCCATATTCTAGGAGCCCAAGTTATGCTATTGAAAATTCGTTCCTCTAGCAGTTCCGGTTTGACCATTCCGTTCCCTTTTTCAAACTCCACTTCTTTTCATATAGCAATCCCTAATCAAAGAGAGAACAATATCCATTTCAAAACATTTCTAACGGATTCCCTTTCTTTGATCCCGGATTCCATTCTATTCCCTGACAGAAGTGCGGGACGTTTTTAGATAGCGTTGCGTTCGTGCCTCTTTGCTTAAGAAAGGGGTTTTTTGCTCCGTCTTCTTTTATCTTGGCATGTTTCTTCTACTTGAACAGACCGAGTTGGCTTCACACTCACACCTTCAAAGAAAGATCGGAAAATGGCCTCTGAGTGAGTCAATGTTCTCGCTACTAAAGATAGAGTTTCCGTGGACTTTTCGATTGGTCTTTCCGAGTGCTTCACCTCGTAAACTCGGGCCTTCATCCGTAGGGCAAGAATCGGTTTCACTGCTGGTCTATAAATCAGACCAGGGAGAATGTAATTCCATTCCCTCAACATTGGAAAAATTGGAAGGTCAAGCAAATTGAGAGAATTTGAGCGCTTTAACTTAGCTATGTTGGCACGCCAGGGGCTAAGGAAAAAAGATAGGTCTCCCCTCAAGTAGGAAGGAGCAAGTCAATCACTCAACTGCTCCATATTCCTATTCCAGCTTGTTTTCGTTCTTTCAAAGGAGGAAAGAGATAAGCACATTCTATTTATTTTAGAAAGCACATGATATTTATCAATTGGCATTCGACTAAACGAATAGCATTTCGAACACAGTCTGACTCTTTGATTACCCTCATCTGTTGACTGACTCCCCTACACTGCTAACTAGGAAGGTCAGGTAAGGAATGAATTGTAGTAGACAGCCACTAATTGTTGAATAGTTCACAATAGAATGGATTGGATCGAATATAGTTAACACTCACTACATAGAGTATCATCTCACAGGGTGCAGTGAAATCAGTTCCATTGATGTTGGAGTGGCAGACGTGTCACTTTAAATTATTAATAGCACAGTTTTCACTTCGCTCTGAGGGAAGGTTCTACACTTATGGTCATAAAACACCATAAGGGCGGTGACTTGACTGGCATCCATAGTAGTATGACAACTTAGGTCAATGTGAGTGGAGTGTTGTTAGCTCACATTGTCGTGGCCTGGTGGTAACACCAAAGCCACGAACGCACAGGATCATAATCCGGTGTAGTTTCTCTTCCTTCCTGGGTGGAGAGTACGAGGCCCCCACTTATACCTACCGGGGCTATCAGCCTTATGAGAATAAATCTCCGAATAGTAGTTGGCGAAAGCTCGCCTGGGATCGATGCCGAGTTATCTGAGCGGATCGACCCCTTCTCCATTCTAGAAAAAACCTCATGAAAAAGAAAAAATATAAGACAGACTAGTATGCTTAGCATGAAACAGCATGCAATGTCCCCAGAAAAACGAATCAATTGATTTTTTGTAGGCATCCCTCTTTCCTATGTCCTTCCCCCCTTAGCCCTTTCACTAGTGATTACTCCCGATCCGAAGCACCCCTTTTCCATTCATATCATATTGGATTCCCTTCTATTAGACAGACTAGACGATAAAAGTAAAGTCATCCCTGTGGTGGTAAAGTATCGTGTGGTTCTAGGAAAAAGCTAGAGTTTTAGCTTCCAGGTTTCATATTGGAACTTATGTTTATACTATCTGGTTGATAAGAGCTTTTCTTATGTCGTTTAGCAAAACAAGAATGGAACCTCATCCAGATAAAATTCCCCCTTACTAAAGGGGGAAAAGCGGGTCCCCCGGGACTAAAGCTGTCCCCCTTAGTAGCTTCCTTTATTTTGTGGGAGTGTAACAAAGCTTTTCCCGTTTAGTAGGGCCAAAATGCTATGCGGTCATAGCTCTTCTTCAAGCTATAACGGGTGTGCCTTGAGCGAGCCAATTCCTTTCTAAAGAAAATTTCATATTATCCTCCAAAATAGGACAAATCCGGATGAAATATGTCTTGATCAAGGCCAAGGACAATGAAGCAGCAATAAAAGGAAGGGCTTCATGTCGAGAAAGCTAATCCCAGTAGTGGGTGATGCCAGAAAGGCCAACATGGGCATCAAGGCTGATGTGGCCCAAGGATCGAGTAGTCCGGTCGATTAAAAAAAAATATATATACATCTTGCTCTTTTTCTTCTTTCTCTCACATGGCTTCTTTCATGTTTCTCTTGCACAGTACGTTGGAGACTGAGGCAAAAGCCTGGTGAGGATCGATCACATCTCACCGATGGAGATGGTGAATTGGTCAAGAAAGCGAGGGCCCGGAGCTGCATTGGGGAATATTGGGTGATGTAATGGGTCGGTGTACAATAATCAGTTGTGTTAATTTGCTGTACCTACCTCATTTCACACGATAATTAGCGTTAATCTATACCAGTGTAAATTTGATGTTTCTTCACTGATCGATGGAGCTCGTACGGGCGATGAAGGGAGAAGATGGGAAAAAGGCGTGAGCCAACCTCCGAGGGCGCCGGTCTAACAGCCCGCCCACGCGGTTAACATCGCATGATGCCCTCTTACAGTTTTCGGCGGATTCCTGACTCACACGTCTGCACCGATGAATGATTACTCGATCAGGTTTATTATAGGACACTGAGATTCTTTGACGTATTGTCAGTTAGGGCAATATGCATCAATTTTTTTAAATAATGGGACAATGCACATAGATGTTGCTCAATATATCTTATCTTAGAATACGTATTTTCATAGAGAGATTTTGCATGCAAGGCAAAGTTGTTACGGGCATAGCCAGCAAAGTGTTAGCTAGTAACAATATGACTTAACAGTGAGCCTACTCTTGCATATCTCACTTGCACATTTAGTAAACTATTTTCATTGAGGTAGTAAATATGTACTAGAACTTTATCCTCGTAAATAATGAGTTGCATTTGGCTGGTTGGTATGTGGACAAAAGTAAAACATTATGCAAACTCAACATCTTGCACTCAAAGACACTACTAACACCTGCACCTAAACATCAACCAACTCGTGGGGACTCGAATACAATACACTGGTCACTGGTTCAACCTTAGTTATTCCTTCCTTTTTGCATAGTTATATATGCAGCTAGCTACTCTCTCATGTCTCCCTTGGTAGGCAAGTAGTGGTGGTACATACAAGGAACCAAATGGTTGCAATGTATCTCTGTGGCCTGTGGGTGGGTACATACATGGCCAATGTCACGTCACCTTTCACGCCTCGCCCAGTGTCCTTTTTCCACCGTTCACTTAGAAAAGCCCTAGCTGTGTAGTAGTACTGCTTCCCGCTGTTCATCCCATGTCTCAGTCACTTCACATCTCTTCTTTTTAGGCCAAACACCACCCCCACCAGCCCCTGCGCTCCCCCTAAAAATAGAAGCAGCAGCATGCAATTCCCCACACATTCAAACAGAGCATGAAGCTGGTGCTCTCCCTGAAGATCCCCAACCACCAGATGATGGGCCTATGAGTGAGCCATCAGCAGCAAACTATTGCTACCACCACAGCTGAGAGTAAGAAGAAGCAAAACATCAGGTGATAGATCAACCTGCATGCAGCTATATACCAGACTATTCCTCCAATATGCTTAATCCTTAACACTATATATTCTGCTTATGTGATCATCGCTTCTCTGACCTCCATGGATCTTGTGCAGACTCAAGAAAGCCAGCCTCCAATAATTCTCACACCTGTGAGAACCAAGCTCAGCCGCCAACTCCACCCAAGGTAACTAGTTTTGTTCTTTTCACTGCACACGGACATATATATCTGTTCTAGTCATCTCAAAACATCTGCATCCACTTCAAACATATGGGCACCAACGTAACTCCCAAACAGATACCTCCAATCCCAACTTGTGCTACAATGCTCGATCATGTGCACACAATACAAGCAAGTCATCATTGAACTCATCATGCTTACGAGAATATGGCGTATATATTCCTCTATACTTAGGCCCCATTTGGTGGATTCTTTCTCCACTCCTGCGTTTTTTCTGTAAAATTGAACTGTTTTCTGTGAAATTCATACAAGATTTCTGTAAAATTCCTGCGTTCCAAACAGGCGTTTAGTATTTTATTGATTTGCAACTGGTCATTTCTTTGAGCGAACAACAGTGGGGGAGAGCCCCACTGGATTTAACTAAAGAGGAAATTGTTTCAGCTCACAGCCACACTGATTTCTTTTATCCCCCCTCCTCCTTAGCTAGCTAGCTGATCCATGGACATGTCGCCGAGCCCCGACAGCCCCTCGTCGGGAGGGGGCAACGGCGGCGGCATCGGGTCGAGCAGCGGAGGCGCGTCGCCGTCCGTTGGTTCGATGACGCCGCAGTCGCCGAGCCGGTACGAGGCGCAGAAGCGGCGGGACTGGAACACGTTCGGGCACTACCTGCTCAACCACCGGCCGCCACTGAGCCTGGCGCAGTGCAGCGGCGCCCACGTCCTCGAGTTCCTCCGCTACCTGGACCAGTTCGGCAAGACGAAGGTGCACGGCCCGGCGTGCCCCTTCTACGGCCACCCGAACCCGCCGGCGCCGCCTGCTGAGCTGATCGATCGACCGACGGATCGTACGACGTACGTCGTCCTACTACCACCCGCTCTCCTGTTTGGCCGGTATGCCAGATTGAGCTTGAGCATATATATTTTATGTATCATTCGCGTATGCATGCATGCATGTGCATGGCAGTGGCTTCATGCTGCTGATCCGTGCACTCTATGTGACCGGCTGCTGCTACGTCTACTGCATTAATTGCTTGTTGTGTTTGGATTGGCTTTAGCTATCTGGTGTTGTCAAATCTATCTATTTGCTTTGTGTAGGAGTGATGAGCAAGTGTTTGATGTACTTTGAACTGATGAGTATGTGTCCTTTATTATTTGAGGTCTAGAGCTAGGGACAGGGAGATACATATATGGAGATCTCTCTTGCTGTTTGTGGAAGATTTAAAAGCCTCTGTCTCTGTGTGTGTGCATCTATATACGTACGCATGCATGTGTCAATTCGATTCTGGCCACACCAGCATCTCTTGTGTTTGCTTCCTGTTTCGGTTCCTTTTTATGGTACTGGGATGCAGTGCTTGCTTGCTTGCATGTGTGGGTGAGACCGGGCGAGAGATCGATCGATGTGAATGGTGCATGCCCAGTTGCCTGCCTGCACGGCGAGAGCGTGGCACAGTGCCACGCACCAAATAATAGGAGCCAGGATCGGACAAGCATGTACTATTGATGCTCTTGGTGTGGCTTTGCATTGGGTGTGTATTCTGGACGAGTACGTACTGGATGCATGTGTCGATTGGAGCTATTCTTTGCTGTCCTTTATTTGTTTTACGATCGATCTTTTCCCATGGGTACCTGAATAGTCTCGTCCCGTCGTGGGGGGCTGGCTCTCTGCTATCAGAGATGTTCATGTGGTACTTGATGAGCATAGGAAAAAAAACCGGTCATACTACTACTTCCTTGCCATAGGTTCCGTTCCCCTGGTGATCTAGTACGCTAAAGTTCTTGCATTGGTTGCTATTGACCATACTCTGAGATCATTGTTGTACACATGAAGCTATTGCATCTGGGAGACAAATATTCCACAGTAGAGTTCTGATACAACACCTTCGAATTAGAACCGAATAAAAATGAAATGAAATTTATGGATTATAGTTAGACATTGTTTATGACTATGGATTTACATGTGTACGAAACATTGTTACCAGGAAAAGTATTTCCAACACATAAGTTAATATATTGCGTAGTATGGCATTTATATATGTTTTTCCCAGTATTGTCTTTTGGTGGTATAAAGGGAAGTTATATAGTGTATGTTTTCTTGTACGGAAGACTTTACTTAGCATTAAGTGGACTTGAGTTTGCAATTATGAAGCAAGCACGGATGAGAGGGAATCGTGCACTTCAAGCGGCTATGGGATCTCAGTCTATTGTGCAGCTAGGTCTTTTGATGGCCTTGCCAATGTTTATGGAGATTGGACTAGAAAGAGGTTTCAGAAGCGCCCTGGGGGATTTCATAATCATGCAGCTTCAGCTCTGTTCAGTGTTCTTAACTTTATCCCTTTCACATTATTTTATTTTGGCCGCACAATTCTCCATGGTGGTATATAGAGCAACTGGCAGAGGTTTTGTTGTTCGCCATGTAAGGTTTGCTGAGAATTAAAGAATGTACTCCAGAAGCCATTTTGTGAAAGGACTTGAGCTGATGTTACTGCTAGTAGTCTATCAGTTGTATGGTGATGTTGCTACGGATTCGACTGCCTATATACTTCAGACATCATCAATGTGGTTCTTGGTTATCACTTGGCTATTCGCTCCATTCCTCTTCAATCCATCAGGATTTGAGTGGCAGAAAATAGTAGATGACTGGACCAAGTGGATTAGCAGTCGAGGTGGCATCGGGGTTCCTGCTAACAAAGCTTGGGAATCCTGGTGGGACGACGGCGGGAGGGGCACGGTGCAGAGGAGAGAGCGCTGCGCCCTTTGGTTTCAGAGTTCAAAAGATAGCTCCTGTTCTTGGGAAGCCGGAAGTAAGCAAGCAGGGAAGTAGGAAGGCACTGGTACGGAAAGCAGGAAACAGGACAACTGCCCAAAGAGAAGCTGCATGCCCAAGCGTTACCTGCGGCCTGGGTTTGGCTTTCCAACTGTCCATAAGAAGCGACCCGCTTTTTCATCGGTTCCGGGGGAAGACAAAAGATCTTGCGCGACCGGTCCGCCAGAAAAACTCAAAAGAGAAAGAAGTCTCGTTAATCTCTTCATGCTCGTTCCAAGTTCGAAGTACCGTTTGGTTTGGCCAAAGAAAAAGCCGCTTCCTGACACGATTGCCTCTTTATATAGATAGATATAGGATCCATGGGGTTATTACTTAGAAGTCTATTTTGTACAAGATCCCCTCCTATCTGATAGAAAAGGGTCCCATGATCCCGAGCCGGTCTTATCTTGGCTCGCAAACCCCAAGTTTGTCTATGAAGAGCTAATCTAATTGTATTAGTTTCTATAATGGATTTCTTATGTGGAATACTAATGGATAGGGCCTCGTTGCTAAGTGCTACAAGATCTAGTGCACTGGAACTCGTGGTTATGGACCCGAATCCTTTAGTATGGAACATTGTCTTTTCCAAGTAAAAACCCCTAGTATATGAAAGAATGAAAAGGTGCTTTCGTTCTTGTGGAATAAGAAGCCCTCGTACCTTAACGAAAGGAAAATAGGAATTTTTCGTTAGGTATTTGACCAAATAGGATCGTCCAGTTCCTATAGAACCTATCACTAAAATACCCGATAGGGCTAAGCGGAACGAAAAGGGTTTTCCATGAGATGGTAAATGAAAACGATTAGCCCCATGAGATGGTAAATGAAAACGATTAGCCCCACACGAGGGAATAAGTGATTGTCTGATAATGAGCAAGGAATATACGTCTTTCTGCTAAAGAGGATCTATTAAACTCATAATTCATTAGATCCTTGTTAGCAATGTCGACTAGGTATCATAAGTAAATGGATCCCGGTTGTTCAATCCTTTGATAACCAAGGTCATTCTTTGCTAAAGAGAAATGATCACTATGGGTCAGACTCAATAGAATTGGATCCATTCAAAATAGCGAGAATTAGGATTCTTGATCCCTCTCAATCTCTCTTTCAATTCGAGGATCCGGAGAGGTGTTTTCATAGTCATCTCCGAATATTTGCCATCTCCGAATATTTTCGATTTCATTTTTCTATGATATGTCTTTCTATATGAAAATTGGTTATTTACGATGTACGATGATCCCTGTTAAGCATCCATGGCTGAATGGTTAAAGCGCCCAACTCATAATTGGTAAATTTGCGGGTTCAATTCCTGCTGGATGCACGCGAACGGGAACGTTCCATAAGTCTATTGGAACTGGCTCTCTATCCATGGAATCTCATCCATCATCCATACATAACGAATTGGTATGGTATATTCATACCATAACATAAGAACAATAAGAACTCGAATTCTTATCGATACTGGAACTCAGAGCATAGGAGGGAAAGTCGATTTATGGATGGAATCAAATACGCAGTATTTACAGAAAAGAGTCTTCGTTTATTGGGAAAGAATCAATATACTTTTAATGTCGAATCGGGATTCACTAAGACAGAAATAAAGCATTGGGTCGAACTCTTCTTTGGTGTTAAGGTAGTAGCTGTGAATAGCCATCGACTACCCGGAAAGGGTAGAAGAATGGGACCTATTCTGGGACATACAATGCATTACAGACGTATGATCATTACCCTTCAACCGGGTTATTCTATTCCACTTCTAGATAGAGAAACGAACTAAAGGAGAATACTTAATAATACGGCGAAACATTTATACAAAACACCTATCCCGAGCACACGCAAGGGAACCGTAGACAGGCAAGTGAAATCCAATCCACGAAATAAATTGATCCATGGACGGCACCGTTGTGGTAAAGGTCGTAATGCCAGAGGAATCATTACCGCAAGGCATAGAGGGGGAGGTCATAAGCGCCTATACCGTAAAATCGATTTTCGACGGAATCAAAAAGACATATCTGGTAGAATCGTAACCATAGAATACGACCCTAATCGAAATGCATACATTTGTCTCATACACTATGGGGATGGTGAGAAGAGATATATTTTACATCCCAGAGGGGCTATAATTGGAGATACTATTGTTTCTGGTACAAAAGTTCCTATATCAATGGGAAATGCCCTACCTTTGAGTGCGGTTTGAACTATTGATTTACGTAATTGGAAGTAACCAATTAGGTTTACGACGAAACCTAGAAATCGATCACTGATCCAATTTGACTACCTCTACGGGATAGACCTCAACAGAAAACTGTTGAGTAACGGCAGCAAGTGATTGAGTTCAGTAGTTCCTCATAGAAAATTATTGACTCTAGAGATATGGTAATATGGAGAAGACAAAATTGTTTGAAGCACGCACAGAACCGGAAGCGCCCCTTGTTTCAAAGAGAGGAGGACGGGTTATTCACATTTAATTTGATGGTCAGAGGCGAATTGAAAGCTAAGCAGTGGTAATTAAGACCCCCGGGTGAAAATAGGGATGTCTCCTACGTTACCCATAATATGTGGAAGTATCGACGTAATTTCATAGAGTCATTCGATCTGAATGCTACATGAAGAACATAAGCCAGATGACGGAACGCGGAGACCTAGGATGTAGAAGATCATAACATGAGCGATTCGGCGGATTTGGATTCCTTTTCTATATATCCACTCATGTGGTACTTCATCATACGATTCATATAAGATCCATCTGTCTAGAGATCGTCATATACATCTAGAAAGCCGTATGCTTTGGAAGAAGCTTGTACAGTTTGGGAAGGGGTTTTTTGAGAAAAAAGAAGAATCTACTTCAACCGATATGCCTTTAGGCACGGCCATACATAACATAGAAATCACACGTGGAAGGGGTGGGCAATTAGCTAGAGCAGCAGGTGCTGTAGCGAAACTGATTGCAAAAGAGGGTAAATTGGCCACTTTAAGATTACCATCTGGGGAGGTCCGTTTGGTATCCCAAAACTGCTTAGCAACAGTCGGACAAGTGGGTAATGTTGGGGTGAACCAAAAAAGTTTGGGTAGAGCCGGATCTAAGTGTTGGCTAGGTAAACGCCCCGTAGTAAGAGGGGTAGTTATGAACCCTGTGGACCACCCCCATGGGGGCGGTGAAGGGAAAGCCCCTATTGGTAGAAAAAAACCCACAACCCCTTGGGGTTATCCTGCGCTTGGAAGAAGAACTAGGAAAAGGAAAAAATATAGTGATAGTTTTATTCTTCGTCGCCGTAAGTAAATACGTAACTAGGAATATGGAAAATTGCATTTTTGGAATTTGCAATAATGCGATGGGCGAACGACGGGAATTGAACCCGCGCATGGTGGATTCACAATCCACTGCCTTGATCCACTTGGCTACATCCGCCCCTTATCCAGCTAAAGGATTTTCTCTTTTTTCCATTCATCATTATTCTATTTATTCTGACCTACATACCTCGATCGAGATAGTGGACATAGGATCCCACTCTTTAAAATGAAAAAAGGAGTAATCAGCTGTGACACGAAAAAAAACGAATCCTTTTGTAGCTCGTCATTTATTGGCAAAAATCGAAAAGGTCAATATGAAGGAGGAGAAAGAAATAATAGTAACGTGGTCCCGGGCATCTAGCATTCTACCCGCAATGGTTGGCCATACAATCGCGATTCATAATGGAAAGGAACATATACCCATTTACATAACAAATCCTATGGTAGGTCGCAAATTGGGGGAATTCGTGCCTACTCGGCATTTCACGAGTTATGAAAGTGCAAGAAAGGATACTAAATCTCGTCGTTAACTGAATTCAGAATAGAAAGATTCAGAATAAACAAA